CAAGGGGGTTCTTTTTTCTTTCCTTTGGCATTTCGCATTTCTCATCAAATAAATAGGGGGATTTTCATTATTTCAACTCCTACAGATTGGTAGGAGAAAGACATATTTAGTACAATTATTGAGAGCATTCTAGTCCGGATTCCATGAGATACTGAGTCTGCTTTTTCGATTGTTCCCAATTCATGGAATGGAATAGAGGACTATATGTTTCTTGGGCGCACAGACCCAAATTGAATTCATTTCTTGTACAATACAAAATGAATTTCACATTAACAGAATTTCATTTCCCTGATAGAATACTTTTCCAGATTCAAAAATCCCCCCTTCTGACTTCGGTTTTGTTTGTGTAACGGCAATTACTAATGTGAAGTTGAAAAATCTATTTCATTCAAATTGTACGCTGAGCTTTTGGTATAGGTATCCCAGCACGAATAACCTAAGGAAGGAGGGTAAAAGAAAAATAAAGATCAATATCCCACCCCTTTTAGCTTAGCAAGTAGCAGGGGAATAAATCCATTTTTCCTTCCTATTTTGATATTTTTTTAGAGGACTCGTCGAAGAACAAACCCCAAACTAAAATAGTTAGTTTGATGGAATATTACATCCTTTATCCCGGGACTCCTCTTTATCACACTTCTTTGTCTTCCAAGAAAACTAGATCATTAAAAAAACAGAGTTTAGAACGTAACTCCCTTCTTTTTCCACTTCGCTTCGATTGTTTGTTGGGGGTTTGTGACTAATGGAAACGGACGGGTGGTCGGACGATACTTTATCCGATGATTGTACAAGGAGGACGTAAGGTAGGTTATAGATAAAGAATAGAAAAGAATGAGAAATAAAGAAATTTTGGATTCGGTATGGATAAAAGATCTTCCTATGTTATACTATTCAATTCTTGACGACGAATTGATTTGATAGCTCAGATATTGTTATTCATGATATTGATCTGATTTCAAGATCATCGAGAGGGAATTCATTCATTGAATTGACAGGAGAAAGATTTATTATCTCTATGGGATTAAATCCCGAGTTATTTTGAAGTAAAAAAACGATGAGATTATGGAAGTAAATATTCTTGCATTTATTGCTACTGCACTGTTCATTCTAGTCCCTACTGCGTTTCTACTTATCATTTACGTAAAAACCGTAAGTCAAAATGATTAATTAATGAGTTAATGGTTAAACAAATCAAATGAAAAGGATTCTAATTTTGTGTCTTAAATGAAATGAGCGGACTATAACCGGCAGTATTCTATGAGATCCGATAGTACGGTAAGAAAGAAATAGATGAACCCTTCTTTCTTACCATACTATCTATTAGTGTTAGTATTATTGTAGTGTATAAAGTTATACAGCGTATAAAGAAAGTTGTACTTTATAATCTAATAAAGATAAAGATAGAGGCTAAATATAAATCAATCTACAATATTATCTTCATATATGTAGATATCAATTCCATTCATTTCATATATAGAATGGACATAGGACCCAATTTTATTTCTTTGATACATCTATTTGTTTCGAGCAATCTGAAATAATCGTCTGACTCTTATAGTTCGAATTTCTAGATTTTTGATTATTTACACTATGAATTTCAGGATCTATCGAAAGAATCAAATCAATGCAGGAAAAACGATATGGGCATATATTAATAAAATCAAATAGTCATTTTTTTAGCATTCCGAAGAAATAATTGATTGAGCCATTGACAGGAGTTCTGTGGGCACTTCTTCGGATTTCGAAGAGTAAACCTCACAGATTTTTAACGGTTGAACCATGATATGAAATGCGTCGATAAAATCGAAATTCCGAAAAGAAAAGGAAAAAAATAATAGAAATAGAAAATAATAAAAAAAGGAAAGTGCGCAATATGCGACGCCCCTAAGGCAAGATCTTCTTTTATTATGCATAGTATCCCATTAGACAACCACTATGTTTATATTCTTTCTCATATAAACTCATATAAAGTGCGTATACACTTAACAAAACGACTTCCTTTTTGAAGAGTAAAAAGGGAAAGAAAAGGGGATCGGGTCTTCCTCAGTATCCATCTATCATTCTGGTAAGAGCCCGTTCATTGAAATAGAAAAGTTAGGAAGAATTAAGTTGGACTAAATTTTCTATCATCTGTATCCCTTTCCTTTCGAAACACAAACATGGGAATCCGTGAAATATCTCTTTGATTGAAAGAGTATTAGTCATATAATACATTATTCCACTAGAATCCAATGGAATTTCAAAATGAAGATATATATTCGATTTTTTCTTTTTAAAGAGTTCAAACCGCCTTACCTATAAAACAATTGATAGAGTTTGATTCCTCAACTCAATTAGTAGTACCTTTAGAGCCCACTTCTTCCCCATACTACGAGTGAAAGGGAAAATGTAAAGACTACCATTAAAGCAGCCCAAGCAAGACTTACTATATCCATGTGAATTATGTCCCCTATCTTGATGAAGGAATTATTCCATTATTGCTCACTAATAATAGTGGAATCAATGGCGCAGAGTCAAAAAAGGATTCTGACCGAAGACTATTGATGAACCAATCCAACAAATCCACTTCTAAAAAATTCCTATATGATTTGAAATCTGGAAAGACTAAATACAAGTAAAATATGCAATGATATCTCAAGGAACTCTTATTAATGGAACATGTAGGAATAATAAGGCCTATTCCTTTTTGTTAACCTTCATAAGTAAAGTAAAAAAGCATAATCATAGATCACTATCTATTCCATACCTCTATTTCCCTTTTGATCTAATCCATACCATCTCCCGAATGTTTCGCAGAGACAGTTGGGAGGTGGTATCTCATATTCTTGACGAGAGGTTGCTGAAAAGAAATTCTTTTTGCACTTTTTCTATATCTATTTTATTTAAAGTAAATTATCAATCCAATCTAATATTGATTGAATGCCTGAACATTCAGAGATTCTCATGAGTCCATATATAAAGTATCTAAAGGATCTTCCCCCCTCTCCACAACTACTAATGGAATTCGATTTCCTATCCGGCTATCCAATGGAATTCAAGACCCAGTCAGTAGACACTACATTAGTAGTAGAAAGATTAGCAGTAGAAAGGAATCGAGAAGTCTTGAGAGCCCTTCCCCGATTCGAATCTTTCCTTGAATTCTAGATCCAAAGATTTAGAATCTTTTAGAAAACCCCCAGATCCGATGCGTAGAAGCAAACAAGTATCAACAGTCCATTTCTTCTACTTCCGCTGGGGAATAATTTGGAGAGTTCTATCAGCGGAACAGAATCAGAGATTTTGAGCCTTTTTTTTGTTGATCAGGCGACACCCGGATTTGAACTGGGGAAAAAGGATTTGCAGTCCCCCGCCTTACCACTCGGCCATGCCGCCAAATTGATACAAAATAGATGAAAATTTTCCCCTTCGGGTTGGAGTACGGAACTTCTTTTTTATTGTACTTGCATCTTAATCCTCCTTTTCTTAATCCCTTTCCTAAAAGAAACCCTCCTCTTTATTTCTTTTTTCTTTTTGGTTGGATTTGATCCAACCCTTCGATTGATTGTATAGTATCTCAAAACACATAATGCCTAAAAATTTCCCCTCCCCTTTCTATTAATATTAAAAAGGGCGGAGTTTCAGTCATAAAAAAAATTATGACAACTTGGAACCGTTAACTATTGACTGCGGCCTGCGAATTCGTGAACTATTTTTGGATTTGAATCTCCAATTGTGTTTTCCTAATGACATAATCAAAAAGTTGGTGCATAACAAATCAGTGTTGATTTGTTTCAATCCAAAATCCTTCTCAATTTCAATTATAACAACAATTATGAGTATATGTAAACCCCAGAACAGAAATTGTTACACAGATATCTAATCGAATTGGGTATCTTATTTATATATGTTGCCTATAGGAAATTATCAGAAAATTATCGTGCTTCAGTTTTTCGTGGAATAGAAAATAGAAACTTTGTTTTGATAGAGCACGGAAATAAAGGAGAAGACGGATCTATAGATAGCTCTATCTGCATGTGTTTAATAAATCCAGCCCTTCTTAGATACTTTGATACTTTACAATTCTAACTTTCTCCATCGTATTCTGCCAATTCTACTAAAAACTGGGTTAGGTAAAAAACTATCTCTTCTCTGTGAATCTTTTTTGAACAATGGAATCATAAAAGAGGTTAAAAAATAGACTCTATATTGTTTCTGGTTTTTATGTCTTTATCTCAACGAAAAGATCAAATACCGAATCCATTTAGTTGTCTGGTATGCAAGTTGATTGGAATATGTAATAGCATAATAATGCTAGGAATGGAATCCGTTTTGATATTCTATACAAAATCCCATAATCATAATATAGTAAGCCTAAGTGGCATAATTCTCATTCTAGGAATGTTTTATCAACCCCTTTGCATTTGTATCTGTTGCAAATTCTAATTTGAAATAGAAAATTCTCTTTCTTCCGCCGTTCATACGTATTCCATACATTCCATATCTGGAATGGAGTCAAATTTCATGCGATTCAGTAAACAGAATCTAAATTCTACCGTTACTAGATCATCTATATGATTCGATGAAGAATGATCTAATAATGGGATTTTTTGATAAATAGGAAATTCAAAATGCTCCAGGATGGAAATGAGGGAATGTATACAATACCCGGGTTTAAGCAGATACAATTTGAAGGATTTTGTAGGTTCATTGATCAGGGCTTGATGGAAGAACTTTCTAAGTTTCCAAAAATAGAAGATACGGATCAAAAAGTGGAATTTCAATTATTTTTGGAAACACATCAATTTGTAGAACCATTGATAAAAGAAAGAGATGCTGTGTATAAATTACTCACATATTCTTCTGAATTATATGTATCCGCAGGACTAATTTGGAAACCCCGCAGGGATATGCAAGAACAAACAATTTGGATTGGAAACATTCCTCTAATGAATTCTCTGGGAACTTTTATAGTAAAGGGACTATATAGAATTGTGATCAATCAAATATTGCAAAGCCCCGGTATT